ATTCTTTTATATCTCGCAGTTTCGGGTCATGGGTCGGGCCAAGTATCACAACTTCTTCTACCCATCCTGTATATTGTCCTTTTCGTTCTATGTTGGAATAGAAAGTTATTAATAGACGAGATTTTACGAAAAAGGTTCTTCCTAATATTCCTAGTAGAAAAGAAATCTTTCTTTTCTCGATGCGAATTTGACACAACATGATAAAGTCCTATTTTATTTATAAATTTATAATTATTTTATTTTTCATTTTTCAATATCCACTCTTTATTACTTAATAATCCTAGTGATTGGATTAGATGCTTATTCGATATATATGCTTATTCTGAGAGGAAATGAAATATTCAAATGATTTTTCATCGAATGACTATACATCTATTTATTTTGATGTAAATAGCGGCAAGAAAGCTCTATGAAAAAATGTTGGTTCCATTCGATGTTATCCAATGTGGAGTTAGAATACAGGTGTAGGCTAAGTAAATCAATGGATAATCTTGGTCCTCTTGAAAATACCAGTGTAAGTGAAGACCCGATTCTAAATGATACAGAAAAAAACACCTATAATTGGAGTCATAGTGACAGTAGTAATGTTGATCATTTAGTCGGCGTTAGGGACATTCGGAATTTAAACGTGGATGACACTTTTTTAGTTTTAGGTAGGGATAATAAAAAAGACGGTTATTCCATATATTTTGATATTGAAAATCAAGTTTTTGGGATTGACAATAATCATTCTTTTTTGAGTGAATTAGAAAAAGAATTTTCTAGTTATTGGAATTCTAGTTATTTAAATAAGGGGTCTAGGAGTGACGATTCCCACTATGATTATTCTATGTATGATAATAAATATAGTTGGAATAATTACATCAATAGTTGCATTGACAGTTATCTTCGTTCTCAAATCGGGATTGCTAGTTCTATTTTAAGTGGTAGTGAAAGTTACAGCGAAAGTTACATTTCTACTTACATTTTGGGTGAAAGTAGAAATAGTAGTGAAACCGGGAATTCCAGGCTAAGAACTAGCACGAACGGCAGCGATTTCGCTCTAAGAGAAAATTCTAATGATCTCGGCGTAACTCAAAAATACAAGCATTTGTGGGTTCAATGTGAAATTTGTTATGGATTAAATTATAAGAAATTTTTTAAATCAAAAATGAATATTTGTGAACAATGTGGATATCATTTGAAAATGAGTAGTTCAGATAGAATTGAACTTTCGATTGATCCAGGCACTTGGGATCCTATGGATGAGGAGATGTTCTCTCTGGATCCCATTGACTTTCATTCAGAGGAGGAACCTTATAAAGATCGTATTGATTCTTATCAAAAAAAGACAGGATTAACCGAGGCCATTCAAACCGGCATAGGTCAACTAAACGGCATTCCCGTAGCAATTGGGGTTATGGATTTTCAGTTTATGGGGGGTAGTATGGGATCGGTAGTAGGCGAGAAAATTACTCGTTTAATCGAGTATGCTACCAATCAATTTTTACCTCTTATTCTAGTGTGTGCTTCCGGAGGAGCACGCATGCAAGAAGGAAGTTTGAGCTTGATGCAAATGGCTAAAATTTCTTCCGCTTTATATGATTATCAATCGAATAAAAAGTTAGTTTATGTATCAATCCTTACATCTCCTACGACTGGTGGGGTGACAGCTAGTTTTGGTATGTTGGGGGATATCATTATTGCTGAACCCAACGCCTACATTGCATTTGCAGGTAAAAGAGTAATTGAACAAACATTGAATAAGACAGTACCTGAAGGTTCACAAGCGGCTGAATTTTTATTCCATAAGGGCTTATTCGATCCAATCGTACCACGTAATCTGTTAAAGGGCGTTCTGAGTGAGTTATTTCAGCTCCACGCTTTCTTTCCTTTGAATCATAACTTAAGTAGAACCTTAACTTAAGTTAATAGTTAATTAAATTGAATTCCTTAAATTATTTTCTTTCTGGCGAATAACTATTTAGAATAAGTATTTATTTATCGGAATCAAAGGAAAAATCCGAAGAATGGATTTTTTTTGGTGACATAAGAGGAAATTATGGAAAGAATCATACAGATAATTTTTTTTTTTTACCGATATCCCTGATATCCCTGATTCCTAATTAGGAAACCTCTATGAACAAGATAAAAGAGCGAATTCTTTTTCCGCGAAATTCAATTGGGCAGGGTAGTAAATTAAATAATAAATAAAACGAATTTCATGTTCTTTTCTTCCTATGTTCTTTTTATAAGACAAGAAAAAGATAATAGAAGAATAACAAACAAGTGGATTATCATACATGTATTTCATGTAGAAAAATGAATAAGTCCATTTAGTTAGTTCTATATTCCTTGCACTTTCTTATATATACTCACTTAGATATACTTAGTATAATTATATAGGAATTCTAATAATTTTAAGAGATCCTTCTATTTAAGATATCTTTCTAACAATATAATATAGCGATAATAGGTAAAAAGATTAATATAACAATAAATAAATAACAGGTACAAATATTAAATCGAGGTGCCCATTCTATGACAATTCTCAACAACTTACCCTCTATTTTTGTGCCTTTAGTGGGCTTAGTATTTCCGGCAATTGCAATGGCTTCTTTATCTCTTCATGTTCAAAAAAACAAGATTTTTTAGATCTGATGGGGACAAATTTCATCTATTTTTTTTTTCAAGACTTAGACTTGGATCATAACACAGATATCTATTCAGTATAATATGGTATAACTTGTGGCTTCTTTCAAACAGAAAAGAAAGGGCAGGCGTAAACGTAAATATGATATATGAGTAAACGAGCTATTTGTTGAAAATAAGTCGCGATTGGGGCGGATGCCTGAAATAAATGCAAAGCCCATGTAGCTATATATGTGTAGTATGTGTAGATAGGGGATCATATGAGGGGGCTCCTATTATTTTACTTTTAGATCTAACGAATTGCTTCGAAAGATTCACATCAGAATAGTGCAAGTTGATGAAAGTTCCTTCGGAAACAAAAAAACGTAAAGTAAAATTCATTTTGGCCGGTCTCCCACTTCCAATAAAATGCAACTAGATCTAGTATGAGTTGGCGATCAGAACATATATGGATAGAACTTATAGCGGGGTCTCGAAAAATAAGTAATTTCTGCTGGGCCATTATACTTTTTTTAGGTTCATTGGGGTTTTTATTGATTGGAATTTCCAGTTATCTTGACAGAAATTTGATATCTTTATTCCCGTCTCAGCAAATCCTTTTTTTTCCACAAGGGATCGTGATGTCTTTCTATGGGCTCGCCGGTCTGTTTATTAGCTCTTATTTGTGGTGCACAATTTCGTGGAATGTAGGTAGTGGTTATGATCGATTCGATAGAAAAGAAGGAATAGTGTGTATTTTTCGTTGGGGATTTCCAGGAAAAAATCGTCGCATCTTACTACGACTCTTTATGAAAGATATTCAGTCTATCAGAATAGAAGTTAAAGAGGGTTTTTATGCTCGGCGTGTCCTTTATATGGAAATCAGAGGCCAGGGGGCCATTCCTTTGACTCGTACTGATGAGAATTTGACTCCACGAGAAATTGAGCAAAAAGCAGCGGAATTGGCCTATTTTTTGCGTGTACCAATTGAAGTATTTTGAAATAAACCGAAGCACTTTTCTTAGCAGGAGGTAAAAAACCAAAAAATCCTCTTTTTTTTTTCTATAACTTAACTTAAATTTATTCATAATACTGATGAACCAAAGAAGACGTATATTATATATATTATATATACGGAATATATACGGAAAACGGAAAAATTCGAAAACGGAACTTTTTTTTATGCGTATGTAAATTCACAAAATTCAAGGACTAACCACTGACTCACAAATAAAAAAGAGGGAATAGATTCGCGGGTTCGAAGCTTTCTATTCTAAATTCTAATATCTAATATTAGAATAGAACTTATGCTTGATAGAAATATTAGATCGTATAGAGTTGACGAATGAAGCGGATTCATTAAAAATTCACAGACGAAAAAATGGAAAAAAAAGCATTCATTCCCCTTCTATATCTTACGTCTATAGTATTTTTGCCCTGGTGGGTCTCTTTTTCATTTAATAAAAGTCTGGGATCTTGGATTATTAATTGGTGGAATACTAGTAAATCCGAAACTTTTTTAAATGATATTCAAGAAAAGAGTATTCTAGAAAAATTAATAGAATTTGAGGAACTCTTCCTGTTGGACGAAATGATAAAGGAATACCCCGAAACACATCTACAAAAGTTTCGTATCGGAATCCACAAAGAAACGATCCAATTGATCAAGATGCACAACGCAGATCGTATAGATACGATTTTGCACTTCTCGACAAATATAATCTGTTTCGTTATTCTAAGTGGTTATTCTTTTTTAGTTAATGAAGAACTTTTTATTCTTAATTCTTGGGTTCAAGAATTCATATATAACTTAAGCGACACGATAAAAGCCCTTTCTATTCTTTTATTAACCGACTTATGTATAGGATTCCATTCACCCCACGGTTGGGAACTAATGATTAGCTCTTTCTACAAGGATTTTGGATTTGCTCATAATGATCAAATTATATCTGGACTTGTTTCCACCTTTCCAGTAATTTTCGATACAATTTTTAAATATTGGATCTTCCGTTATTTAAATCGTGTATCTCCGTCACTTGTAGTGATTTATCATTCAATGAATGACTGAAAAATGATCCACCGATCCAATTAGAATTTTGTTATTTTGTCCATAAGTAAAATAAAATATTCAAAATCTTATTTTTTTTTTATACACTTATTTTTTCTATACATCCAAGAGATTCGGATTCCTCCTATATTTTAGTATTTTAGTAAAAATTTTTCAGTAACTAGCAGCATCGTGGATAGGGAACTATCCTAGCGACCTACCTAATTTTATTGTAGAAATTTTCTGGATCAACGACTGGACCATGCAAACTAGAAAGACCCTCTCTTGGATAAAGGAAGAGATTACTCGCTCCATTTCCGTATCGCTCATGATATATATAATA